TCGATTTTTTTTATCCATAGACATTAAAAAAGGGTATATAGGCATATCTTATTTCTTCATATTTTGACTTATATGAAGTTTCTTTCTTTGCTACAGCTCATAAAAATCGTCGTTTTGGACGATGCAGATGTAGCGAGCCTTTTTTTTTAGTATTTACTAGCAGATTTGGTCTTCCTTTTTCTTTCTATAGTGGAGATAGTCGCACGTAATGACAGATCACCGCCATATTATTAAAAGCTTGGGGTAAGAATGGGTTTCGTTCTAGTGCCCTAAAATAATATTCTAAAGCTTTTGTATGTTCTCCATTACTTGTGTGGATAAGGCCTATATTGTAGAGTATATAACTTCGATCGTAGGGATCGATTTCTAGTCGCATAGCTTCATAATAATTCTGTAAAGCTTCCGCATAATTTCCTTCGGATTGAGCTGACATCCGTTACGGTCGTCATTCGATTCAAAGAATCTCCGTTCCAGAACCGTACGTGAAATTTGCATCTCATACGGCTCCTCCTTTAATATGCATAATGAGAATAAGAAACACATGGAATCAAAAAGGGGTGCAATATTTTCATTATGGACTGAGCGGGGCTAGCGTTTTTACAAAAAATATCTAGCCAACCTTCTTTCGAAAGAGCTTTTACTAACATCAAACGTCTTGATACTGAATAGAAAGGATAACTCCAGCAATTCCTTTGTCCTCAACGCCTCCTAATTTCCAGGAAATAGTCACTTCAACAGTCTTCGATGGTTATATGGATAACCAAAGTACGAACGAGATGGATATTTGTTGTCCCAACCATTTTTGTTAGTCCCAATCCAGATACGAAAGGGGAGTAGGTAGGTAATTTTTAACAAAGCTTTTGTGTTGTCGATTGCTAGGTGTAGTGCTTCTTCCCCTATGCCGCCTATTGATACTATATTACCAGGAAGTAGGATTGACCCGTAATACAGAACACATAGGTGTAACCTTTCGCTCAATACTAAAATCGATAACTGAAGCATAGTATTTGAGGCTGCATCAATCGAGGATACACGACAGAAGGAATTGTTCTATTTCTAAACTTCACCTTCAACAAGCGTAGGTTTATTTCAATAATATTTCAATAATATAGAATAAGAATATTTTTTCTTTCTATCTCAAATCGTATGCCTTTTTCGTAAAACTAGAAGCAGTAAAATTGAATTAAAAAAAAAAAAAAAGAATCAAATCACACCATCTCTGTAATAAGTAAATGCCTCTTTTTCTCCTGAAGTTGTCGGAATTATTCGTAATAAGATATTGGCCACAATTGAAAAGGTCTTATCAATAAAATTTCCATTTATACGCGATCTAGGCATAGGTATCAATCCATTCTATAATTCTTCTCATTACCCTTTCTTTGGGGGAAAATGATCCCACAAACAAAGGATTTTTACAGTACGAAATAACATAAAAGCAGATTCATTTCCAAACAAAATAAATTTAATGAACCTTCTCCTACTACTTAATTTTTTTAATATTTAAAATTTTTTTTATTCCAATTATTCCAAATACTCAAATTGCCCCTTTTTCAAAAATCAATAACAAGAATCAATAAGAAATAAAATAGTTGAATCCTGTTCGAATTCATACAAAACAAATGTAGTAGTATAGGAACTATTCCAATTTCATCGAAGCGGAAGAATCAAGGAATTTTTCGATTAGGTCAAAAATCATTTTGATTGAATTATGATCTAAAGAAGAGTAAAGGAAAAAGAATCGAATAATCATTCTATGATGGAAATCAATAGAATAACTGTTTATTTTTCCTGTGTCCATAGCGAGTATACACTATACAACCAAATAGAAACATCCCCGGGATGATTCATGAATTTGTAATAGATCGATGAGATAAAGGATTTGTTAGTGAGAACTTTAAAACTAGAAAGGAATTTTCGAATTTTTATGGAATTGTAGTCTAAATCGAAATAGAACCATGGGTGAAGAGTATCCATTAATCATACATGGTCTAAAAAACATAAACCCATCAATCAATCAGTGGATTCGTTCAAATTCATTGATTTAATCCGGTCTATTTGGGCTGGTCATCCCTATCGAAACAAAAATCGAAAGTATTCATATAAATATGAATTAATTATAGTAATGTCTCGCTATTTCTTCGGTTTATGAGTCATAATCATTGTGTAGGAGAGATGGCCGAGTGGTTTAAGGCGTAGCATTGGAACTGCTATGTAGGCTTTTGTTTACCGAGGGTTCGAATCCCTCTCTTTCCATACTTTCGCCTAATTCGCCAACATTCCTAACTGTAACAAATCAAACAACAAGAAATACCATTTAATTTAGTAGTAGAACATAACAGTTAGGTCCTTCTTTTATTTTGATTTTAATATATATTTGACTTTTCATTGCTGCGGTACGTAAAATACTGGTAAAGTAAAGTAAAGTAAAGTAAAGTAAAGTAAAGTAAAGTAAAGTAAAGTAAAGTAAAGTAAAGTAAAGTAAAGTAAAGTAAAGTAAAGTAAAGTAAAGTAAAGTAAAGTAAAGTAAAGTAAAGTAAAGTACGGGCAAGGAATGAAAATCTTTCTGCCGATCTATGATACATGAATAGGAAAAATCCAGGGAGGGGTGGGATATATGAGTCGGAGAAAATCCGGACCAAACCCCTGACTTTAAACCTTAAGTCAATTTACTTTGGCAAAAGAAGGGGGCAAAATTGTCCGAACTCTTTGCTTTGTATTTTATTTAGGGTTAAGTCTGACGGGAATAATATTCTACCACTAGCAATTCATTTATTTTTAAACCGACCCACTTACTATCTATTATTTGATTGACTAATCCTTTATATGGGAATGGGTGAAGGGTCAAATGTTTGGGCAATTCCTTACGGGGGGATGAATCAAGATAATTTTTAATTAGAGTTCTGGATTTTTGTTCATCCCTCGCCATAATAGTATCTTGGGGTTTGCAACGATAACTTGGTATATCTACTATACGACCATTAACTAAAATATGTCTATGGTTAACTAATTGGCGGGCTGCCGGAATAGTCGGAGCCATACCCAACCTAAAAAGGATGTTATCCAAACGCATTTCAAGTAATTGTAGTAAAACCTGACCTGTTGACCCTTTGGATTTTCTAGCGATACGCACGTATTTAAGTAATTGTCGTTCTGTAATACCATAATGAAAACGCAATTTTTGTTTTTCTTCTAGACGAATACGATATTGAGATCTTTTCCCGGAACGTGATCGGTTTCTAAGATGAGTTTCGTCTCTAGGCCTTTTATTAGTTAATCCAGGCAAAGCCCCTAGACGGCGTATTTTTTTGAAACGAGGCCCTCGGTAACGCGACATAAAGACTCCTTTCTTTTTTCTTTATTTATTTTCTTTTTTTATATTTCATTTTACAAAAGAAATCGAAATTAAAACTGAACTAAATGATAAATGAAGCGAAATCCCCTGAAGTATTGTATTACAATAAATAATAAATAATGAAATGAATTATTATTGTATAAATATCCTATACGCTTTTTATTATATATTTAATTTTGTATTTTTATTTTAAAATATGTAAGTAAAATAAAAGTAAAAGAGAGGGTTAAATCTCCGCACACCAAATCAGGAAAAAGACTCTTTCTTTTCCTTTTATTCATATGAATAAGAAAAGAAAGGGGACCTTATTGTTTGTTCTTTGATTTCAAAAAATTATTCATCATGTAAAATAAATCGAACAAATAAAAAAAAAAAAATAGAGAAAAGCCGGCTATCGGAGTCGAACCGATGACCATCGCATTACAAATGCGATGCTCTAACCTCTGAGCTAAGCGGGCTCACAGAAATTCTACATACATAGGAATTCGATAAACTATACCTTAGTCTAGGCTTAGCTATTAAATATTATTAACTATTCATTTTTATTCTTTTATAATAAAAAAAAAAAAATTTTTATTTCAAATCAAATAAATATTGAATTTCGTTTTTTTTATTTCTTTCATTTCTATATATTTTTTATTTTTGTCTAGAATAATTAAATTCTATTTAAATTCTATTTCGTTCCATTTAGAAATTATATGAAATTTTATTTCTATTTAGTTTAGTGAGTCTATGAATTTGAAAATTCATTTCAAATCAAAATTGAAAATAATTATATTATTAATATAAATGGATATTTATTTTCATTTTTGTTTTTTGTTATAGTATATAGGTCTGCCCTAAGAAAAAAACCTAAAAAAAGGAAGGAAAGGATAAGAATAAAAAAATTCATTAAAAAAAAAATTTGAATTATAAGAATTTAGAATCGATAAAGATGAAATCCAGATAGATCATAATAACATAATAAGATAGAAGATATTCTTTTGCTTTCATTCAGAGACTAAGATGAAAAACAAAGAATCGAACTCTTGAGTATTAAAAATTGCATGGGAAAATAAAAGGATAAGAAGATATATATGGTATATATCCATCCATATTGAATTGCAGCTACAGAAATGATAGAATCATTTCTAATTAGACCAAATCAAAAATAAAATATAGGCTTTCGATAGAGATGAAAGAAGTTAGACAAAAAAGAAAAAAGGAGGAAACACCTTTCGATCTAGTAATCGGTATAGTAATCCGTATCAAATCTAATGAATTCGACGGTTCCGACATAAAAGAATAAAAAAGAGGGGGGAAAGACATTCCACTGAGATCCTAATTAAAAAAAAAGAAAGGGGGATATGGCGAAATCGGTAGACGCTACGGACTTAATTGGCTTGAGCCTTAGTATGGAAACCTACTAAGTGAAAACTTTCAAATTCAGAGAAACCCCGGAATTAATAAAAATGGGGCAATCCTGAGCCAACTCCTTTTTTCAAAAAAAAAAAATAAAGGAAAGGTGCAGAGACTCAAAGGAAGTTGTTCTAACAAATGGGGTTGACTGTGCTGTGTTCTTATAATAATTCTTCCGTCAAAACTTCAATAAAAAAAAGGGTAAAGCATATACGTAGTGAACTATATCAAATGATTAATGACAACCCGA